AATAATATCCAAATACCAAATACGATCTTTATATAACCTCCGCGAAGATGAAGATACTCTCGGGAAGATCAAAGAAAGAACTTGTTCTTCCTCTGTAAAGAATTCTTCCAACAATTCCGAACCTAATCTTTTCAAAAAAGAACGTACAGTAGTTTTGTGTTTACGAGACAAAGTTCTAGCACACGACAGTCGAAGGATATACTTTACTCGATACAAACTACTTTTTTTTGAAGATCCGCTATAATAACGAGAAAGATTTCTGCATATCCGCCCAAATTTCTCGATAATATTAGAATCTGATGAATCAGTCCGAGTCGGCTTACTAATGGGATGCCCCGATACGTTACAAAATTTCGCTTTAGCCAATGACCCAATCAAAGGAATTATTGGGACTATAGTATCAAACTTATTAATAGCAATATCTATAATAAAGGCATTTTCTAACATTTGACTCCTTACCACAGAAGGTTTTAGTCGTACACTTAAAAGATGGCCCAGAAAATAAAAGGAATGTTTGGATAATTGGTTTATATGAATCCTATCCGATTGAGACCACAAGTCAAAATGGCATTGCCAGAAATTTACAAGGTAATACTTCCATTTATTCATCAGAAGAGGATTTCCTTTTGAAGCCAGAATGGATTGTCCTTGATATCTGACATAATGCATGAAAGGTTCCTTAAACAACCATAGGTTGGTTTGAAAAGCATTACGAAAAACTACCAAAAAATGTTCTATTTTTCTATAAAAATGTGTTCGCTCAAGATAGGCTCTAGAAGATGTTGATCGTAAATGAACAGATTGTTTGCGGAGAAAAACGAATAAGGATTCCCATTCATATACATGAAAATTATATAAGAACAAGAATAATCTTCGATTCTCGTTTGAAAAAACGGAAATATATATATTTTTTTTAGTAATAAAACTATTCCAATTCTGATACTCGTAGAGAAAGAATCGCAATAAATGCAAAGAGGGAATATCTTGTATCCAACGGCGAAGGAGTTGAACCAAGAGTTCCAGATGTGTGGGGTGGGGCATTAGTATCTCTAACACATGATTTAAATGTGATAATTTATCCTCGAAAAAGGGAAATGTTGAATGAATTGATCGTAAATTTTGAGATTTTGCTATTTCTTTGCCTTCTAGGGAAGATACTAATCGCAGTGAGAATGGAATTTCCACAATGACTGCAAAACCCTCTGATATCATTTGAGAATAAAAATTCTTCTTATGATCAACAAATTTTTTTTGGTTAGAATCATTATAAAAACTAATCAAATGCTTATGTTGATACAGCCGAGTAATTAAACGTTTCACAACAAGTGAGCTGGATTTGTTGTCATAACCTAAATTTTCGATAGGTTCATAAATAATTGATCCATTTAAACCATGATCATGAGCAAGCGCATAAATATACTCCTGAAATAGAAGTGGATATAGGAAGTCTTGTTGCCGAAATCTATTTATTTCTAAATATCCCTTTAATTCTTCCATTTTAAATTCGATTTGAACCAAAGGCAGGGGGTTTCTTGGGTGATCAAATGATACATAGTGCGATAAAGTCAAAACAAGGTATGGTATATAGTAAGAAAAGAAGAGATACCTTGGAGACAAATAAGCTAATCAATGGATTCTCTTTTTTTTCATCCAATAGGTTTGTGTTCGTTATTAGGAATAGTTAGAAATCCTTTATTTTTGCAACTCGATCGCTCTTTTGACTTTAGAATCAATTCTTTTTATCAATATGCCATTTCTTCTACACATTTGTTTACACCCTAGACGAGGGATATAGTTAATAGTTAGGATTCAAAAAAATAGAAAATCCACTTAGTATGGGAGAACCTTTTCCCGAATCAGGTACTAATACATTTCTAACGTCTAATTAGATCGGGAAATCTTTCGAATTAAGTAAGAACAGAAGCTCGTTGCTTTTTGTTTTCCCTATAATTGGAGCCTTGCGGCTCTATCCATTTATTCACTCGACCAACCATGAAGTTATTTTTTTATACCGCTCTAAGAATTCAAACAGGATTTTGTACTGATCCGGTAAGGATGAAGTACTCTTAGAGTTCTTCATTGATACGACATGCTGTTTTTTCCATTCGTTCCCTTTCAGGATCAGTCGTGGTCTTACAAACTCTACCAATGGTATGGACGAATTCGTTGCTTCATCCAAATGTGTAAAAGATTCTAGCCGCACTTAAAAGCCGAGTACTCTACCGTTGAGTTAGCAACCCGAATTAATGTAATTTTGGTGTGTAGATACGATCGGAATCAAAATAAAAAGAAAGAGATTGGATTGCACGACCCCATCAAAACATTGAACTAGAAACATAACAAATAACAAATCTCAAAAAAAAATTCTTTGTATATTTATATTTTATATTATAGTTGGTTGTGAACATAAAAAAAAAAAGAACGGATCAGATGAAATGAAAATAGAAAAGATTGCCGGATAAATCTAGAAATTTGATAGACTGCCTTTTTGATTTTCATTTTTTTTTCATTCCGAAGAGACTTCTTGTGCCACATCAATTTCAATTCAAGTAACCCACCATTTACATTACACGGCATGAAGTAAAAAAGAAAACTTATTCTTATTTATGGGTCGAAATCAAAATAAAAAGAAATAGATCTATTTCTCCACCATCAAATTATATTTATTCAATACACTATTGTCAATATGAACGTTGAGAAAACAAAAGAAATGGAATTTCAATTTTCAATAAAAAAAAGGGGGGACTTGTGTTGGATTGGCACTACATAGATCATATAATAAATATCGAAAAAAATAAATAAATTCAATAAAGAAAAGTTCAGAAGAAAATCTCGAGTTTATTCAATATCCATAAAGGTACAATAAGCGAGCTCAACCTATTTTTTGGAGTCTCAACAAAAACCACCCGATTGAGGGGAATCCAAAAAATTGATAGATCCCCTTAGTTCATCTATTCACTCGATATTTATTTTATTCCTCTCATATCAAAAATATTTTTGCCGTTAGTTTTTTCATTTTCTTTTTTTATTTTAATATAATATGAAGATAAGATGAAGCCGTACGGGAGCAATAAATAGTAAAAATCAATAAAATAGTAAATAAGACAAGTATGAATAGAGCAAGAAACCGGGGAAAACAGAGGGGGGGACGGTGAAGAAAAAATTACACAAAGCTAGCCTACGAGCCACCCCATCTTTGAATTTTCCTATTTTCGTTTTTTTTTTCTATTTCAAAAATTCAATTTCGTTTAATTAACGCGGAGTTCCTTAAATATCTCTGCCTTCTTTGAAATATCATGAACGGTTCCTGTAGGTTGAGCGCCTTTTTCAAGGAAATATAGAATCGCGGGAACATTTGAATAAGTTTGATTCTTTATCGGATCGTAAAAACCCACTTTCCGAAGATCCCTTCCTTCTCTTCGGGATCGAACATCAATTGCAACGATTCGATAGATAGCTCATTGGGATAGATGTAGATAAACAATGCCCCCCTTAGAAACGTATAGGAGGTTTTCTCCTCGTACGGCTCGAGAAAAAAAGATTCAATTTATTTCATTTTTTTTTATATTATAGAGCGGCAAATAGATCCATAAAATCAGCAAATCAATTCAATTAGACTATGCTTTGATCCTTTTCTTCTTCCCGCTTCCCCTAAAAAAAATCATTCGTACTTATAACTCAAGTTGAATAATTATCAAAGCGTTAAAGAGAAACTCCTTAAGACCTTGTATTTCATTTATTGAGCTGTCTCTAACCCCTTTTTGTCTCGTTTAGAATCTATTTTTTGGATTCCTTATTCGGCTCCAATTGTTGAGACAGTTGAAAATGGCGTTGTCTTGTTACGGGATCTTTTATCTTTGTTTTGAATCGTTAGGTTTAGACATTACTTCGGTGATCCTTAATCGTTTTAAAATGGCAGCAACATACCCTTTGTGATTTATTTCTATCGAAAAATCGTACGAACGATTGATTCCCGTGTGATACACTTTTGATCGAAATAGTTTTCTCAACTCCAACAAAAGTTTCAAATCCAAAAGGAATTTTTGTTAGAATTTGTTAGAATTGGATCCTTTTGATTTCTATATCGAAGATATACTTACGAAGTTGGAACAACTTTTTGATTGACACTAACCCTAGATCCTTGCCTCTGAAAAATGAATCAATCATTTCTTCTCGAGCTCCATTGTGTACTATTTACTTAAACCGAACTAAAACAAAATAGGGTTCTAGTAGAACAAATTCTGTCGAGTCAAGAGCACCTTATATTCATATTCCTATATAACAAAATGATGGATGTAAGAATCCACAGCTGATCGTGTCCTTCAAGTCGCACGTTGCTTTCTACCACATCGTTTTAAACGAAGTTTTACCATAACATTCCCCTCATTTGGAACCAGTATGGAGTTGATTCAATATGGAATCATGAATAGTCATTGGCTCAATCGGAACATAGTAATCCATACGTTCTTTCTTTATTTTTCTACAGGGTATGAACGGATATTTATCTGGAGAAGTCTCGACAAGGATTCCATTTTATTAACCCCATATTTTATGAATGAAACAGTTTAGAATTCGGGATCAATAGAGAATTAGTACCTTATATTACTTTAGAGATAGGGAATAGAAAGGCTTTTCTTTCACATTTCGATTCAGAAGGCAGCATTGAAAATTCAAATAAATAAATAAATAAAAGTTTATCTAAGTTTTATCTAAGTAAGTAACCTCAATATATGAGCCAAACGTGCATACACCGAACGGCCCATCCCTTTTTTTTTTTTTGTATTATGTTTTGTTATGATAAAATCGGAATGCTCTGGGACGGAAGGATTCGAACCTCCGAGTCGCGGGACCAAAACCCGTTGCCTTACCACTTGGCCACGCCCCATTTTTTTTTATTCAACACAAATAAACACTAATATCGGTATTGGTTGTTCGTCAATTCTCGCCCAAATATCTATGGAATCCATTAGATTGTTGCTAAGATTTGACACATGTAGTTATAGAATGAAACTTAATTTATTGATCATTACATAGAATTCAATTAAGATATTGTATGAAAGTATGATTCCTTCTATTTTCGTGTGAGAATTGAGGGATTTTTGATTGGGTGCGTCAAAAAAAAAAGCAGAATTCTTTTGTCCACTTTCTTCATTTTTCCTTATATTGATAACTCAATCAAAATACAATTATCTCCAAGAATGAAATGTTTGTTATGCTTAATATCTTTAATTTGATCTGTATCTGTCTTAATTCTGCCTTTCATTCGAGTAGTTTTTTCTTTGCTAAATTACCCGAGGCTTATGCTTTTTTCAATCCAATCGTAGATGTTATGCCAGTCATACCCGTGCTCTTTTTTCTCTTAGCCTTTGTTTGGCAAGCTGCTGTAAGTTTTCGATGAGATCTTTCTTTAATACTGTCCCACAAACATTCATGATTTATTCAATAATTCAATAAAAAAATGTAATAAAAAATTCTAACAATTGATAAGATCAGATAAGTCTTACATTATGAACCCTCGATTCAAACATGGAAATTCTTGATGGGCGCGACGAATCATCTCATTTACTCATTTTGACCTTCCAGTGAACAAGGAACCCTATTAAGGTCCCCCACAATAACTAATTGTGGATATGAAAGATAATTTTGATACCGAAATATTCTATTAGAAATGAAGTTCTACAAATTCTTTTTTTATCTATATCTATAAATATAAACCACTTCATTTCATTTATTCGTTTGGTCTAAAAATAGAATATGTGATATAAAAATGGATAGTCTATTCCCTTTTCCCAAAAATGATCTTATCTTGGAGATTTTGTAATGCTTACTCTCAAACTCTTCGTTTACACAGTAGTGATATTCTTTGTTTCTCTCTTCATCTTCGGATTCCTATCTAATGATCCAGGACGTAATCCTGGACGTGAAGACTAAAAAAAAGATTTCTCTTTGTTTTATTTTTTTTTTAATTTCATTTTCTCTATTCCAGAGAGCGAACTATGAGAAAAAAAGAGGTTCAATATTTTTTTAATTCGAAAGAAAATATCAAGGCATCAGAAGAAACGGAAAGAGAGGGATTCGAACCCTCGGTACGAAAAACTCGTACAACGGATTAGCAATCCGCCGCTTTAGACCACTCAGCCATCTCTCCCAATTGGAAAGGGATAATTACTATGTTACCCATGAAGTAAAGAAAAAGTATTTCTTTTTCTTTATTCTATTTATTCTATAAATACAATTATTCATTCTATAAATACAATTATTCTATAAATAAAAAAAAGAAAAATTTTATCTGTTTATCAGCAATTCAATTCTCATTTTATTTAGATAACGGGAATATCTCCAATAGAAAAAGTGAAAGAATACCGAATAACCTTTTGATTTCATCCGAAAGGTCCTTTCTTTTATTCCCCTGCCTGGCCTGGTCAGTACCTAGCCAGGCCGTTTCTTGTTTTGTTCCAATGAATCAATATTTTATCTGATTTGAAAACAAAAATACTTGTTATTGAAGCAAGAACAAAAGAAACTGGGGCTATTTCTATTCCTATGATATAAGATATAAATCCCATTTCTTATGATTATTTCTTATGATTATTTCTTTTCCTTTCATTTTCTTGATTTACTTGATTTAGAAAAAAAAATAGAGCTATAGATTCTTGGAGAATTTCTTGTTATGCTATGACTTCAATAGTTCTTTCGGGGCAGACCTGACACTAAAAAAATTCCCCCAACACGAGATGGAGCTCTTTATTTCAATGGGCTTTCATTTTCCTATCTCATTACGTTTCCCCATCGAAACACGTCAACACTCTAATTTCATAATTGAATGATTTTGTTCTTATCCTATCTTGATTACGTATAATGCTCTTGTTCGACAAATGGTCCTTTCATATACAATAATTACAATGTAGCGGGTATAGTTTAGTGGTAAAAGTGTGATTCGTTCTATTAACAACTTAAATAGTTAAAGGGTCTTTCGGTTTTATTTATATTCCGTTCCAATTAAAAACTCTATTTCTTAGAAAGGATTTAATCCTTTACCTCTCAATAACCGATTTGAGGAAGAATATACATTTTCGTGATTTGTACCCAAGGATCAATTAGAAATTTTAACATCGGGGTATGGAATCGCGAAGCATAATTTTTGGGGGTTGGATCAAGACTTTCAATTGAATGAGTAAAGAATCCATGGAGGAAGATACAAAAGTTTACTTCTAATCGTAACTAGATCTTCAATTTTTTTGTTTGTATAGGTTGAAGCGAAATAGCTATTAAACGATGGCTTTGGTTTCCTAAAGCCATCGACATATTGTTTCAGCTCGGGTGGAAACAAAAATTTCTTTCCTCAAGATTCGCGCAATTAGAAATAGAGAACGAAGTAACTAGAAGGATTTTTTATAAATCCCCTCTTCTAGAGGGATCATCTAGAAAGCGAGTTGTTTTGGATGCATTCAGACAGAAAAGCGGACATAGATGTTATGAGTCGAATTTTCGATTTTGTTT